TTTCGGACAATTGAACCTTCTCAAACTGTTTCTTTTTAAGAACCAAAAATATTTGTGCCAAAATAACAGATGCCAAGAAGAGCAAAAGTCCTTGGACACGTAATGGATCTTGAAGTACTATTTCCGCATCCCCCTGACCAAATCCACCCACATTAGGATTGCTTGTTACTGGTTGATCCAGTTTGATGGATTCTCCCTCTGAAACAAGAAGTTCTGGTCCTGGAGGTATAATATCAACCACTTGACGTCCATCCGATGCATCCACTATGGTTATTTCGTACCCCCCTTTTTCTTTTCGTATGATTTTGCTTACTATACCCGACGCTGTAGCATTATAAACATTATTGTTACTCTTGCTTCCGTCGGGATAAATCTGACCCCGTCCCCTGTTGCCGCCTACGTATATGGGATATTTTAAGAAGTGCACATCTTTCTTAGTAGCGGGGTCCGGAGAAAGAATAGGAAAGGTGATTTCACTATATTTCTGACCAGGAACAGGACCTATCACAAGAATATTTTTTTTAGTGGGACGATAGCTCTGAAAAGATAGATTGCCTATCTTTTCTTTAATCTCGGGCGAAATACGATCGGGGGGGGCTAATTCAAACCCCTCAGGTAAAATAAGAACGGCCCCTACGTTCAAAGCTCCTTTTTTACCATTAGCAAGAACTTGTTTCAGTTGCAGATCATAAGGAATTCGAACAACTGCTTCAAATACAGTATCGGGAAGTACCGCTTGTGGAACCTCGATATCCACGGGCTTATTGGCTAAATGGCAATTGGCACATACAATACGGCCGGTCGCTTCTCGTGGATTTTCATAACCCTGCTGTGCAAAAATGGGATATGCATTTGAAATGGGTGCCCGAGTTATTATATATATCATGAGCGAGACGGAAATAGATCGAGTAATCTCTTCCTTTATCCAAGAAAAGGTATTTCTAGTTTGCATGGTCCAATCATTGATCCCGAAAATTTCTACAATAAAATTAGATAAGTCGCTAGTATAGTTCCCTATCTATGATTCTGCTATTTACTGAAATAATTTTACTGGAACATTGAAGTAAGCCCCCATATGGGTAGAAATAATAAGTACAATTTTGAATGGGTTGCTTATGTACAAAGTAACAAACATTATAATTGAATCGTTCTATCATTTTTCAGTCATTCATTGAATGATAAATGACTACAAGTGACGGAGATACACGATTTAAATAACGAAAGATCCAATATTTAAAAATTGTATCTAAAATGACTGGAAAAGTAGAAACAAGACCTGATATAATTTGATCATTATGAGCAAATCCAAAATCTTTGTAGACAGAGCCAATCATTAGTTCCCAACCGTGTGGCGAATGGAATCCTATACATAAATCAGTTAATAAAAGAATAGAAAAAGCTTTTATTGTGTCGCTTAAGTTATATAGGAATTCTTGAACCCAAGAGTTAAGAATAACAAGTTCGTCATTACCTAGAATAGAATAACCACTTAGAATAACGAAAGAGATTATATTTGTCGAGAAATGAAAAACCGTATTCATACGATTCTCATTGTGCATCTTGATCAATTGGATCGTTTCTTTGTAGATTCCGCGGTGAGGCTTTGGTAAATGTGTTTCCGGGTATTCCTTTATCATTTCGTCCAAGAGGGAGAGTTCTTCTAATTCTATGAATTTTTTTAGAATACTTTTTTCTTGAATATCATTCAAAAAAATTTCGGAGTGTTTAGTATGCCACCAATTAGTAACCCAAGATTCCAGACTTTTATTAAATGAGAGAGAGATCCACCAAGGCAAAAATACTATAAATGAAAGATATATAAGGGAAATGAATGCTTTCTTTTTTGCCATTTTTTCGTCTGGGAATTTTTAAATGAACTCACCTCATTTGATTTGTCGACTCAATACTACTATTTCTATTTTCTATTTTTCTATTTCTATCAAGCATCGGTTCTATTACATTAAAAGTTATAGAGCCCATGAATCTATTTCCTATTTTTTATTTGTGATTTAGTAAAGTGGTTAGTCCTTGAATTTAGAAAGAATACAGAAAAACAATACCGAAATACAATAAGAAAGAGTCCGCTTCAAATTAGATTAGAAAAAAAAAAAAAAAAATTTTCGTTTTATGATTGTTCCGTGCTCGTTTGCGTTTAGCTCGAATGAGCGTTCTGAAGAAACTTACTTCAGTTAAGTTGTGCTATAGAAAAAAGAGGATTCTTGAGTTTTCGTTTTTTCCCTCTTGCTAAGAAAGCAGTCGTTCTTCAGTTCTTGTTTCAAAATACTTCAATTGGTACACGCAAGAAATAGGCCAATTCGGCAGCTTTTTGCTCAATTTCTCGTAGAGTAAAATTCTCATCAGTACGAGTCAAGGGAATGGACCCCTGACCTCTGATTTCCATATAAAGGGCACGACGAGCATAAATACCCTCTTTAACTTCTATTCTGATGGACTGAATGTCTTTCATAAGGAATCGTAGGAAGATGCGACGATTTTTTCCAGGAAATCCCCAACGAAAAATACACACTATTCCTTCTTTTATATCGAATCGATCATAACCACTGCCTACATTCCACGAAATTGTGCACCACAAATAGGAACTAATAAAAAGACCTGCGATTCCGTAGAAAGACATCACGATCCCTTGTGGAAAAAAAATTATTTGCTGAGAGGGAAATAAAGATATAAAATTCCTACCAAAATAACTGGAAGTTCCAACCAATAAAAATCCTAATGAACCTAAAAAAAGGATAAAGGCCCAGCAGAAATTACTCGTTTTTCGAGACCCCGCTATAAGTTCTATCCATATACGGTCTGATCGCCAACTCATACTATACTAGATCTAGTTGCACTTTATTGGAATTGGGGAATAACCAAAAAAATTGACTTTCATTTTTTTGTTTCCGAAGTAACCCTCATCAACTAGCAATGTGAACCTTTAGGAGTAATTCATCGAATTGCCTAGATCTAAACTAAAATAAGAACATCCCTTTCATATGATCATATGATTTCTTATAGATATCCACATACATATATTGACTTTACATTTCAGAAATTCATACCGATACCGATCCATTTGAAAATGGCTCTAATTCAGTTACTCATATATCATGTTTACACACGCATACGAGCTTATGCTCGGAAGAAGCCACACGTTATACTATATTCTACTAAATAGATATCCGTGCTATGATCCACGTAAGTCTTGAAAAAAAAAAAAATAGATAAGATTTTGCCCCATCGTATTTAAAAAATTTTGTTTTTTTGAACATGAAGAGATAAAGAAACCATTGCAATTGCCGGAAAAACTAAGCCCACTAAAGGCACAAAAATAGAGGGTAAGGCGTTGAGAATTGTCATAGAATGGGTACCTCGATTTAATATTTGATTTGTACCTGTTATTTATTGTTATATTAATCTTTTAACCTGTTATAAAGATATCTTATAATTCATATAATAATTATACTATTATACTAAGTATACCTAAGTGAGTATATACACTAATTAATAAAGGGTATATTATATAATGTAAGAGTATATTATGTATATATACTAAGATATAATAAGGATAGAATAAGGATTCTATAATATAAGAGTCTATATACTAATATTTCTTTAACATATTTAACATATATTAAAGAAAAAAAAAAAAGAAAATATTATATTATAAGCCTATAAAGTATATAATAGACTAGAATATACTAAGTACGTATATAATATAATTAATGTAAATCAAAAGTGTAAATATGTAAATAAAATAAGTAAATAAATGGGCTTATTCATCTTTCTACATGCAATATATGTATGATAATTCACTTTTTTTATTATTCTTCATTTTTGATTTCGTTTTTCCCTTCGCGCAAAATTCGTTATAATACGATCCGACAAAAGGGATTCTTAGTAAAACTGGGGGTTCTTGAGGGATATAGAAAGATGCAGGACCCCCTTGCCTAATTTCACGGACGAAAGAGACAGAATTCGCTCTTTTTTTTTTTTGTTTGATAGAGATTTCTTGATTAGTAATCAGGACTATCGATAAAAAAAATTATCCGCATGATTCTTTTTCCAATTAAATCTTATGCTACCAAAGAAAAATCCATTCTTGGAATTTTGACTTTGCTTCCTATAAACTAAATAACTACTTGGTTAACACAAAACAAATAATAAAATTTTGAATTTATTAAATGAAATAATTTATTAAATGAAATAATTTATTAAATATTATATTAAATTTTAAATTAAGGATAAAATTAAGGATAGCCCTATATCCTTATCCTTAATTTTTTTTTTGATTTCATTTTTCGATTCAAAGGAAAGAAAGCATGGAGCTGAAATAACTCACTCAGAACGACTTTTAAAGAATTACGTGGTACGATTGGATCGAATAAGCCCTTATGGAATAAATATTCAGCCGCTTGTGCACCCTCGGGTACTGTCTTATTCAATGTTTGTTCAATTACTCTTTTACCCGCAAATGCAACGTAGGCGTTTGGTTCGGCAATAATGATATCTCCCAACATACCAAAACTAGCTGTCACCCCACCCGTAGTAGGAGATGAAAGGATTGATACATAGAATAACTTTTTATTTGATTGATAATAATATAAAGCAGAAGATATTTTAGCCATTTGCATCAAGCTCAAACTTCCTTCTTGCATACGTGCTCCTCCAGAAGCACACACTAGAATAAGAGGTAAAAATTTATTGGTAGCATGTTCGATCAAACGTGTTATTTTCTCGCCCACTACCGATCCCATACTACCTCCCATAAACTGAAAATCCATAACCCCGATTGCTACAGGAATACCATTTAGTCGACCTATGCCTGTTTGAACAGCATCAGTTAATCCTGTCTTTCTTTGATTAAAATCAATACGATCTTTATAAGGTTCCTCCCGCGAATGAAATTTTATGGGATCCCTAGAGACCATGTCTTCATCCAGAGGCTCCCAAGTACCTGGATCAACCGAACTTTCGATTCTATCTGAACTAGTCATTTT